CTCCACCAATAATGCCCACTCCTTCAACTCGTTCCAAAAAAATGGGATTCCGCGTAATAAGCTTTTGATATTCAACAACTCCTGTTAAAGAATAATCGCAGAAATCCAAACATTTATCTATCCAGCCATGAGGTAGATCAGCAGCTACTCCCCCGATACGGAAATAATTATGCATCATTCGCATACCTGTGGCAGCTTCGAATAGATCATATAGCAATTCCCTCTCTCTGAAAATATAGAAGAAAGGAGTCTGTGCACCGATATCCGCCATAAAAGGCCCAAGCCATAACAAATGAGAAGCTATACGACTCAACTCCAACATAATGACTCTGATATAGCTGGCTCTTTTAGGTACTTGAATATTTCCCAATTGTTCTGGTGCATTTACCGTTATTGCCTCTGTGAACATAGTAGCTAAATAATCCCAACGTGTTACGTAAGGTAGATACTGTATAATTGTTCGGTTTTCCGCAATTTTTTCCATCCCTCTGTGTAAATAACCCAATACGGGTTCACAATCAATAACATCTTCACCATCTAGAGTAACGATGAGTCGAAGAACACCATGCATTGATGGGTGGTGAGGACCCATATTGACTATCATGAAGTCTTTTCTTATATCCGGTACAGTCATATGTTTTCTTCCCCGATTCATTATTTCATGAATTGCTGAAAACGAAACGAGGTTCATCAAAATTCAAGATCTAATAAAGCAAATAATTCAAACGAATTTTCAACTTAACGAGTTTTTGGTTCCCGAATATCCAACTGACCAATTAATTCTTTATAACGTACTCTATTTTTCTTTGACAAATAAGCCAGTATACGTTGACGTTTTCCCAGAATTTTCCGCAGACCTCTCTGAGATAAATAGTCTTTTCTGTGCAATTCCAAATGTGAAGTAAGTCTCCGTATCTTATTGGTGAAACTGAATACTTGAAATTCAACAGACCCTTTGTTTTTTTCTTTTTCTTCTTGCGGAATAACTGAGATGAATGAATTTTTTACCATAAAAAGAATTCTTCTCTCTCTCTCTTTTTTTTCTTTCTTTTCCACAGATATGGATTTTACCGATCAGGAATAATAATAATGCCAGTCATTTAGATCTGGTACACACAATAAAATAATCTGGATTTATTCATAGACTACTTTCTATCGAATCCAATTGAAAATTGGATTCGATAGAAGGAGATGGTACATTTCTACACCCACAAAAGGGAATGATTGGGACTTAAGAAAATTCTGCCAATTCATTCCTAGATCCAATTAATATGATACATCATTGAATCAGTATCATGGATCAGAATCTAATGTAATACAACGTGTGTGTACATTTGTATACCTTTCTATACCGGATATGACACGTGATATAGATATATAGGAAATCCACCATCAACTAATTCTGACTCGTGGATACATATGTATCCTTGACATACTGAAACGACTGCCATTATTGGTATCAAACCAGTAGCGATTCATACAAGCTAAATCTTCTAATCGATAATTGGGCCAAAGAAACAATTTGAATTGGATAAATTTATTTATATCTATATCAAAATGCTTGTCCTCATCCAAAAATTGCACACAGTTCCTTACGTTGTTGCCATTGAAAAATACGGAATTTCTATTCACAACATTCTCATTCTCGGAATTCAAACAAATTAGAATTCTCAATTCTCTACGACGTCTAGGAGATGGAATATTTTCAGGAACAAGCAAAGCATAATTATTTTCATCTCCATTCACAAGTACCTTTCCATGTTGTGCAATAGATCTATCGAAATAATCTTCATCAACATATTTTTTTTCTCGGCATATTCGATTAGTTTGGTACTTATTCTTATGGACCAATGAAATACTTATGGTTTGATACATAATCCATTGTCCATCCCATTTTATAGACAGACGAACCGGTTCGATAATCAATATTCCCCTTTTTATCAATTCTGTAAGAGTTAGATCCTTCTGAATCAGCATTACATCCAGGCGCATTTCTCCTCTTTGAATAGAGGATATAGCAATTTCCCTTGGATTTATCAGCCTAAGCAGGAGACAATATACCTTGATATTATTGATCATTCTTTGATTCAAAGGATCATCCCATCTCAATTGAAAAAGCAAATACCTTTTCAGGAAGAAATCTAGTTCCGCTTCCTTATTGCTCTTGGATTGTCTTTTCTTTCTACGTTTTTTAATGTCTGATTCCGCGGAATCTTTTTCAAGATCTTTTTGTCGGTTTCGTGGATCTGATCCAAGATTCCCTTGACCCAGCTGTTCTTTTTCTTCTTGATTTCGATTCTCTAATTCAAGATATTCTTTTTGATTAGATGATAGACGAAGATCCTTTTTTTGATTTCTGTTGATGTTTTTATTTTCACTAATGTTTTCATTTCCATTCAAATTGAAAATAAGTAATTTGATTGGTATGATCCACGGTTTCATCTTATATGCATCATAAAGTAGCACAAATTCTGAGAAGAACCAGGGTTCTAGATTCGATATGGGACGATGTAGCATTTCTTCATTCATTCCCATCCAATCAAAAAAAAACCTTTTTTTTTGATTGGATGGGTTGATTTCTTGATGAATCGTGAGATAAAAAAGATCTTTCTTATCAATTATTTGATAATCATTAGTCCCAGTCTTAGTATTTTTATTAATGTTGGTTCCAGTATCTATATCGGTCCAAGTCTCAATATCGATATTCTTTCTAAGAAAAAAATGGAGAATTCTCCACTCCAAATATTTTCTATCCGGACTTTTCCCCGTATCAATAATAGACCCTTCCCCTAGATAATCATTAATAGCTATACCCTCGGGTACATAAAATGATTCGGGTTTAGGCATGTTGTAATTATATGGAATCTCTCGGTCTCCATTTACTTGGAATGGCGATCCATAAATATATGAGTCCTTCCTGTCTTCATAATGAATATATTTATGTGATAAAAGATCATATCTGTAGTGTTTTTTAAATTTTTCTTTTTGACTCGGTAATGAGTTCACTACATAATTATTTTGTTTCTCGTAATGAATTAATTGGTCTTTTTCTTTTTCATATGAATCTTTTTTTGAGTCTTTATTTTGAATCATACGACGTTGATTGACTCTATTTCGCCATTTTTGCGGTACTAATTTAGACCATCTAGTCTGAGAGAAATTGTATTGATAATGACCCCTTAACCAATTTTTCCATTCATTCATTCCAGAATTCGGAAGTTTCTTAGACCTTGATTTGGTATCCAATATTCCTCGTGTCCCAAAATGGTCCTTTATTCTATCCTTAAGAAAAAGATATGCTCCGCGATATTGAAGTACAGATCTCAAGTAATACTTATTAATAATTTGGATTTGTGATAAATTGTAAAATACATATGCTTGGGACAAGGAAGATAAGTCACAATAAATCTGTGATTTCTTATTACTAATATTAGAAAGAGACTTTTTTATAGTCGAAATAAAGTGAATTGCATTTTGATTTGTTTCATCAATTCCTTCTTTATTTCTTTCATCATTGTAAATGTCTTTGTCGATAATTTTTTTTGTTGATTCAAATTCAAGGAAAAGTTGTGCATTTATTCTGGGAATATTAATGTTACATAGAAAGATATCCATATAGATTCTTTCAATGAAAGATTTCATAAAATAGTGCCATTTACGTATTAATCGGGCACCTCCTCTTTTTGATATCTGCCAAATATGTTTCTGTGATTCCGATCTTTTATCATCACAACCTGTTTCGTTAGGACTAATCTTTCTATTTGGAGTTAGAAATATTTTTCTCTTGTCTTTTGTAATCCTTTCTATTTTATTTCGGATTGTGGTTGTCCTATCAGCCAGATCCTTCATTTTTTTTTCTGTCAGTGAATAATTTGTCCAATCCACAGATCTAATTCGAATGATCGATTCATGGTTAATCTTATTACTAATTATAGAATCTTTTCTATTTTCATTCGGTTCATATACTTTCCTCAATCCAAATAAGAAAATTGGATTTACTTTCTCTTTTATTATTCTTTTTATAAATACAACTGTTTTGAGAATCCATCTTGTTTTTTCTTTTAAGACCCTTAGAAACCATTTTTTTCTTTCTCCTAAAGCTCTTAGAACTAGAAAACATTTCTTTTTCACTTTTCTAATTTTTTTTTCGAGTTCTTCCCAAATGGGGTCAAAAAAGGAAGGTCGTTTTCGGGGAGAACCAAAAGGTAGTTCAGTTTCCATCCCCCAGACTGTTAAAAAACCAAAATTTTCTTTTTTTCCTTTCTTTTTCATTCGATCTCTATGATCGAATCGTAGCTTAGATCTGTGCCAAGGTTTCAGACAGAAAGGAAATAGGATCTTTATTTGAATACCGTCTGTTAGCCAGTCTTTCGGAAATTCTGTTTCTGATAATTGAACACCATTATAGGTGCATTTAACATGCATTTCTCTATTCCACTCCTTCCAATCCTCGTACCACTCGGGGAATTGAAATAATAACATACGGCCGAGATTTTTAGCTATTATCAATGAAGGCAATACGATGTATTTTCTAAGAATCGATTGTGTTACTAACATAGAACCTCTTATTGCTTGAGCAAATAGAATAGTATCCCAATTTTCTGCTATTGTTATCCGTTCATTCTCTTCCTTTTTCTCCTCCTTTGTTTTTTCCTTTTCTTTTGCCTCTTTTTCTTCAGAATCCGAAGTTTTTAATTCCGGACCTTTCCCCACCCAATTCCTAAAAATTAGGTTCATCATTCCGGAGATATCAAAAGAAAAAAAAAACGTTTTGTCTATTCTGTCCAAAAAAAGTGGGGAATGCACGTTTGCTTGAAACATTTCCCAAGTAACTGTTTTACGTCTTTGAGCGCGCATGGATCCTTTGATTAGATCCCTACGAAAATCCGATTGTTGCGAGTAACGTATCAACGCCACCTCTTCTGCTTGATCACTATTAGTACTGGTACTAGTATAAGTATTGGTATTCTGATCATTATTGGTATTCTGATCATTATCAG